CGCGTGTGATACATGTTCCTTCTATTTCTCCAAGTAAAGCTCTTCGCAAGGCAATACCGACAGTATCCGCTTGACCTTTTCTAAGTGGAGACAGAATGAAACGACCATAATAAAGACGCTTACTATCTACTCTTGATTCAACACACTTCCACTGTAGTGTTTGGGTGGATCCTGTTACCTCCTCTCGAACCATAATAGATTAGTATTTATTTGATCATTGAATCGTTTATTTCTCTTGAAAGCGGTTTAATTCTTTTACAGACGTCTTTTTTTAGGAGGTCGACATCCATTATGCGGCATAGGTGTTACATCGCGTATACAACTTAACCGTACACCACTTTTAGCAATGGCTCGTAATGCGGCATCTCTTCCGCTACCAGCCCCTTTTACCATAACTTCTGCTCGTTGCAAACCCACTGTACGAATAGCATCTACTGCTGTTCTTTGACCGGCATAGGGTGATGCTTTTCTTGAGCTTTTGAATCCACAAGTACCTGCGGAGGACCAAAAAACCACCCGTCCTTGTGGGTCTGTAACAGTTATAATGGTATTGTTGAAACTGGCTTGAACATGAATAACCCCTTTTGTTATTCTACGTGCACTCTTCCGTAAACTAAAACGGGCATTCCTACGCAAACCAATACGCACTTTCTTACGTGAACCTATTTTTGGTATAGCTTTTGTCATATTTTATTATCTCATAAATATGAGTTAGAAATAACAAAAAGAAAAAAAGATACAAAGATATCCGTTTCAGGGTTAAATATATCCTTTACTTTAATTTAGGGATTCGGAATTTAGACATTTCTGTGGGTACTTTTTTTTACTTTTTAGAAAGGAAAGCTCCCTTTTCGAAAGATTACCCCTGTCTTTGTTTATGCTTCGGATTGGAACAAATGACTCTAATTCGCCCACGCCTACGAATCAGTCGACATTTTGTACAAATTTTACGAACGGAAGCTCTTATTTTCATATTTAGGTATTCCTTTCTTAAACTATGAATCTACTCTTTGGGAAAAAATAAGCCTCTTCACTTAAATTTTGAAATTTGGAATTTATTATCCTAGAAAAACCTAATCCTTTGAATCTTTGATATCCTTCAAATCTTCAGTATCCTTCGAGTCTTCGGTACGCTTCGAATCCTTATGGGGAAGTCTATAAATTATACGCCCCTTGCTTGAATCATAACGACTTACTTCAATTTTGACCCTATCCCCCATCAGTATTCGTATAGAACTGGATCGGATTTTTCCTGAAATATAGCCCAGGATGATGGTATCATTCTCTAAGCGAACTCGGAACATTCCGTTGGGTAGGGCTTCCGTAACTAAACCTTCGAAAGTAACTTTTGCTTCTCTCGGGTTTTTTTTTTCTCTCCTATTTTTTTTTTCTGTCATATTTTTTTCTCCTATTTTTCTATTTGCATTTTCAAAATAGGAAGTTCGAGATAGAATTCGGGTACTATAGGCGGGGCCATTACCATATATAACATAAGACTTCTCCCCCAATTCTGTTTAGTCGAGCTTCTCGATCTGTCATTATACCTTGAGAAGTAGAAAGAATAGCAATTCCCATTCCGCCCAAAACCTTAGGAATTCCTTGATAGTTAGCATAAATTCGTAAGCCAGGTCGGCTGATACGCTTTAAAAAGGTTCTAGTTCTATATATTCCCTTTCTAGTCCTTCTCTTTTGATGTCGCAAAGTTGAAACCAAGAAATATCTGTTACTTTCTTGATGTTTCCGAACACTTTCAATAAAACCCTCTCGTAGAAGTATTTTAACAATGTTTTCGGTAATATTTGTAGATACTACTCGAACAGTTCCTTTTTTACTCATGTCTGCGTTTCTTATAGAGGTTAGTAAATCAGCAATAGTGTCCTTGCCCATAAGACTCTAATTCTAGGTTCCTCCTAATTTTTAGATAATCAACATGTTTTCCTTTTTCTTTTTATTTTGGATTTTAAAGCATATACGTAAAACACAATCTACTAATTTTTTCTTTGATCTATATCTCATCTACTAGTATTTATAATACTTCAGGAGCTAATGAAACTATTTTAGTAAAATTCAATTCTCTCAATTCTTCGGCAATCGCGCCAAAAACTCGAGTTCCTTTTGGATTTCCTTTTTGATCAATGATAACTGCTGCATTGTCATCATAGCGTATTATTATACCGTCTTCACATTTGAATTCTTTACATGTACGTACAATTACAGCTCGAATTACTTCGGATCTTTCTAGCGGCATTTGGGGCACTGCGTCTTTGATTACCGCAACAATAACATCACCAATACGAGCATATCGCTGATTACCAGCAGCTCCTATGACTCGAATACACATCAATTTTCGAGCTCCACTGTTATCCGCTACATTTAAAAGGGTCTGAGGTTGAATCATATTATTTGGATTTCAATTTGTTATTTCACTGCAAAGGAATGAAAGATATATTGTCTCTCCAGAAGAAAAACCTGGGGTTTTTTCTCTTCAATACTCCTTTTTTTTGGGGGGGTCTATATCTCTAATCTAAGAAATTGGCTTCGTATGGGCATTTTACTGGCAGCTATGGAGATAGCTGCTCTAGCTATAGTTTCAGATACTCCGCTCATTTCATAAAGTATTCGACCTGGTTTAACAACGGCTACCCAATATTCGGGGGATCCCTTTCCTGAGCCCATACGTGTTTCTGTGGGTCTTAGTGTAACCGGTTTGTCGGGAAATATACGTACCCATAGTTTTCCACCACGACGTGCATATCGTGTCATTGCTCTTCGTCCTGCTTCTATCTGTCTCGCTGTAATCCAAGCGGGTTCAAGTACTTGAAGAGCATATCTACCAAAACAAATACGATTGCCTCGGCAGGATTTTCCCTTCATTCTTCCTCTATGTTGTTTACGAAATCTAGTTCTTTTGGGGTTATAGTCGATGGTTCTTTTTTAGTTCCATCTCTACTGCAAAACTGGACATGAGAGTTTCTTCTCATCCAGCTCCTCGCGAATGAAATGAGAAAGCGTGTAAATTTCTCTAATTCCATAATATTCAAAAATATTACGGATAGATACACATCAATATATAATAGAATAGGTTTTTTTTATTTTGCATTTCTTAAAATAGAAAAATATATAGTCAAGAAAGAAGATCTAGAATATATACAAATTCTATATTTGTAGATAATGTAATCTGTCTTTTTTATAAGGAATATCCTTATTTTTACCCTTATTGAATCATAGTAAAGTATTCTAATCCAATAAAGATTTCGCGGGCGAATATTTACTCTTTCTTGTCTTATTTGTTAATTTATAACCTTATCAAATAAAGCAATTTTTTTGGTTTGTTCCGCCATCCCACCCAATGAAGTATTAGGATTCTTTTCAATAAAATCAATCCTATGCAGTCATAGGTTTTGTCGTTCCCACAGCTTCTCCTTTAATGGTTAGGTTTGAATCCTGCAACGGAGCTTCCAAACTTTCCGAGTTAATTTTCTCAGTTTTATTAACCTGGGCTGCTCTTTATTATTGCTTAAAATTTTTATTTATTGTTTCACAAAATTACGATTTTTAATTCTCTCTTATTTTTATTATTTTATTATATTGATGCTTTATCACATTGCCTTTTATGATGTAATTCATAGACCATACACATTGGAATCTTATATCTTTCTTATTCTTCTTCCTTCTATCTATCATCCCTCCTTTTATCCACATCCCTTTAGTTTTGTTTCACAACCTAGAATCCGGTTTCTTTTTTAGAGAAAAAAATGCAGTTGCTACAACTATATGATAGATCTACTCATTTATGATAGATGTATTTATTCACATAGTGACTGTTTCTTTGTTAGGATCTCGACAATACGAAGCAATAGGTTGGTTATTAGTTAATTTTCTAAAATTACTAAGTTTTTTTCTATTTTTAGTAGGGTTCGCTCAATTTTTTTGTTTTTTTTTTTGAGTTTCCTTTTTTGACCCTAAAGAAAAAACTAACGAGTCACACACTAAGCATAGCAATTATATTAAAAGATTTATCAATTTTCATTAAATCTTATAGAAAGAGGTATAATTTCTTCTTTTTTCTGGGATTTTTGGAAAAATAAAAATAAGGCTCTTGTCTTTTTTATTTTATCACTGGCCAGAATGAGAAGACAAGGTTAGTTATTCTTCTACGAATATCCAAATTTTTACACCTAATACTCCATAGATAGTTCGAATTGGATAGCAGCAATAATCAATTTTAGCGCGAATTGTTTGGAGGGGAAGTCTACCCTTTTTGATGCATTCGGCACGTGCAATTTCTTTCCCTCCTAGACGGCCTGCAATTTTGATTTTTACTCCCTTTATATCTGCTTTTTTAGTTAATTCAATGGCTTTTTTCATTGCCTTTCGGAATGAAACTCTATTTTTTAATTGGAAAGCTATATATTCTGCAAGAATGTTAGGTTGTCTATAAGGTTCTTTAACTTTTTCGATAGCAATATTAAGTCTCTGGTTTACAGAATTCACTTCCTTTTGGATATCTCTCTCTAATTCTTCGATTGCTCCTTTTTTCTTTAATAAATTTGGGAATCCAATATGGATTATAACGTGAATTGTATCGATTTCTTTTTGAATTTCTATATGTGTAATTACTTCGGAACTTGAGTCTGATTCTATTTTTCTATTTGAACTTTTTTTCCTATTCTTTTGTATATAGTTCTTGATACAATTCCGTATTTTTTGATCTTCTTGTAGACCTTCAGAATAATTTTTTGGTTGTGCGAACCAAAAGGAATGGTGATTTTGGGTTGTACCAAGTCTGAAACCGAGTGGATTTATTTTTTGTCCCATATTTTTCTATTCTATTTTTTTTTTTACTGGGAATCGAAATCTTAGGTTGATCTAAAAGTTATTTAGATTTCTTTACTATATTTAGTACAATTGTTATATGACACATGGTTTTTTTTATAGGAAAACCACGTCCTCGAGCCCGAGGTCTGAATTTTTTCATAATAGTACTCCTACTCACTTCGGCTTTTGTTATGAATAAATTAGCTTTGTCGAAATCCCTATAATGAGTAGCATTTGCTGCTGCCGAATAAACCAACTTTAAGATGGGATAAGATGCTCGATAAGGCATGAGGTTCAGTATCATAACGGTTTCCTCGTAGTAACGCCAGCGAATCTCATCAAGAACTCTTTGCGCTTTAAAAACAGACATATGTATGCGTTTTTGTGCTTTGAAAACCCGTTCGAACTTAAGTAGACGATCAGTTGGAACTTTTCTTGCGAGTTTCCGTAGCCCGTTCTTCTTCTTCTTTATCCTAGGGATATACTTTACCAATTTGAAACTTGTCATAAATAAGGTTATTCCCCGCCTACCTTTACTTTATTTGAATCCTATAAATTTTGTTTATTCTGAATCTTTCTATTCTGAATTCAGTTAACGACGAGATTTAGTATCCTTTCTTGCACTTTCATAACTCGTGAAATGCCGAGTAGGCACGAATTCCCCCAATTTGCGACCTACCATAGGATTTGTTATGTAAATAGGTATATGTTCCTTTCCATTATGAATCGCGATTGTATGGCCAACCATTGCGGGTAGAATGCTAGATGCCCGGGACCACGTTACTATTGTTTCTTTCTCCTCCTTCATATTGACTTTTTCGATTTTTGTCAATAAATGACGAGCTACAAAAGGATTCGTTTTTTTTCGTGTCACAGCTGATTACTCCTTTTTTTTTCATTTTAAAGAGTGGCATCCTATGTCCACTATCTCGATCGAGGTATGGAGGTCAGAATAAATAGAATAATGATGAGTGGAAAAAAGAGAAAATCCTTTAGCTGGATAAGGGGCGGATGTAGCCAAGTGGATCAAGGCAGTGGATTGTGAATCCACCATGCGCGGGTTCAATTCCCGTCGTTCGCCCATCGCATTATTGCAATGCAATTTTCCATATTCCTAGTTACGTATTTACTTACGGCGACGAAGAATAAAACTATCACTATATTTTTTCCTTTTCCTAGTTCTTCTTCCAAGCGCAGGATAACCCCAAGGGGTTGTGGGTTTTTTTCTACCAATGGGGGCTTTCCCTTCACCGCCCCCATGGGGGTGGTCCACAGGGTTCATAACTACCCCTCTTACTACGGGGCGTTTACCTAGCCAACACTTAGATCCGGCTCTACCCAAACTTTTTTGGTTCACCCCAACATTACCCACTTGTCCGACTGTTGCTAAGCAGTTTTGGGATACCAAACGGACCTCCCCAGATGGTAATCTTAAAGTGGCCAATTTACCCTCTTTTGCAATCAGTTTCGCTACAGCACCTGCTGCTCTAGCTAATTGCCCACCCCTTCCACGTGTGATTTCTATGTTATGTATGGCCGTGCCTAAGGGCATATCGGTTGAAGTAGATTCTTCTTTTTTCTCAAAAAACCCCTTCCCAAACTGTACAAGCTTCTTCCAAAGCATACGGCTTTCTAGATGTATATGACGATCTCTAGACAGATGGATCTTATATGAATCGTATGATGAAGTACCACATGAGTGGATATATAGAAAAGGAATCCAAATCTGCCGAATCGCTCATGTTATGATCTTCTACATCCTAGGTCTCCGCGTTCCGTCATCTGGCTTATGTTCTTCATGTAGCATTCAGATCGAATGACTCTATGAAATTACGTCGATACTTCCACATATTATGGGTAACGTAGGAGACATCCCTATTTTCACCCGGGGGTCTTAATTACCACTGCTTAGCTTTCAATTCGCCTCTGACCATCAAATTAAATGTGAATAACCCGTCCTCCTCTCTTTGAAACAAGGGGCGCTTCCGGTTCTGTGCGTGCTTCAAACAATTTTGTCTTCTCCATATTACCATATCTCTAGAGTCAATAATTTTCTATGAGGAACTACTGAACTCAATCACTTGCTGCCGTTACTCAACAGTTTTCTGTTGAGGTCTATCCCGTAGAGGTAGTCAAATTGGATCAGTGATCGATTTCTAGGTTTCGTCGTAAACCTAATTGGTTACTTCCAATTACGTAAATCAATAGTTCAAACCGCACTCAAAGGTAGGGCATTTCCCATTGATATAGGAACTTTTGTACCAGAAACAATAGTATCTCCAATTATAGCCCCTCTGGGATGTAAAATATATCTCTTCTCACCATCCCCATAGTGTATGAGACAAATGTATGCATTTCGATTAGGGTCGTATTCTATGGTTACGATTCTACCAGATATGTCTTTTTGATTCCGTCGAAAATCGATTTTACGGTATAGGCGCTTATGACCTCCCCCTCTATGCCTTGCGGTAATGATTCCTCTGGCATTACGACCTTTACCACAACGGTGCCGTCCATGGATCAATTTATTTCGTGGATTGGATTTCACTTGCCTGTCTACGGTTCCCTTGCGTGTGCTCGGGATAGGTGTTTTGTATAAATGTTTCGCCGTATTATTAAGTATTCTCCTTTAGTTCTTTTCTCTATCTAGAAGTGGAATAGAATAACCCGGTTGAAGGGTAA